CTCCCCTTGTTCTGAAATAATCCACTGAGCAAGGGTTACTATTTGTTCTATTCTATTGGTAATAATGAAACAATTCTATTCGTAGGAACAAAGAGAAGCAGATTTATTCTATACCCGATAAGTACCAATACGCAATGGGTGGTTGATACCATTTTCTATCAGTAAATGTGTCCTTCCTTATTCCTCATTAGAAGGCCCTATTCGTCAAAATTTTCCTTTATTTCTTCTTTTGTCTTTCTTTATGAATTTTTCTAATCTATGGATAAAATAAATACGATAAAACCAATATTATAAAGACAATAAAATAATGTTGTTACGTTTCCACATCAAAGTAAAATATAGTACTTAGTTTTTTTTCTTTCAATTAATGCCTATTGGTGTTCCAAAAGTACCTTTCCGAAGTCCTGGAGAGGAAGATGCAGCTTGGGTTGACGTATAGTGCGACTTGTCAGATATATTGGGTCATATGGGATTTCCCCGTTCTCTCCCCCGATCGAGATATCCTCTGTTTCGCCCAAAAAAGATAAATTGAATCATCAAAAATTTGGAGCGTGAAGCGCAATTAGATCCATTGTTTGGGGGGATTTACATTACTATTATCAATTAGAATAATTTATGGTTGGCTTGGTTGGACTAAAAAATGAAGTATCCAGGCTCCGTTTAGAAAAAACCCAATTGGTAATATATCTATGATTGCTACTTGTATCATAAATGATTCCTGTTTGGTATTTGTAAAGAGATCCTATTTGTCAAGCGAGGGAATCTCAAACTAAATACTTGGTGAAAGGTATGAAGTGAATTGAAAAAAAAAAAGAAAGTCATAACAAAAAGAAATGGTAATGGGAAGATTTGTCCTATATGTGCAAATCAAAATCGGGCGGATCTTTACCCGGAGTAGAGCATAAACCTAAAAAGATGAAAGAGACCCATTCAGGAACAAGAAAATACCATCGTGATTTGGATTGAATCTCGATGAAACAATACATCAATGAGAAGTTAATTCGATAAGTTTAGTGACTTTTTTTCTATTTTTTTCTATTATAAGGAAGAAAGAAGTTCAAATTCGTCTTTATTGAAAAATCGAAGAAAAAGTCCTTTCATTAGAAGTCAGAAAAACCTGCTATGAAAAAAGAATAGGAACAAAGAAAGAGAACTTGAATCTATACATTGATTCTTTTTTTTTCGCAATTATTTTTTGAACCGTATGCGTCAAAAGGTGCATGTACGGTTCCTAAGGGATACAATTTTACCCTAATCAACCGACTTTATCGAGAAAGATTACTTTTTTTAGGCCAAGAAGTTGATAGCGAGATCTCGAATCAACTTATTGGTCTTATGGTATATCTCAGTATCGAGGATGATACCAAAGATCTGTATTTGTTTATAAACTCTCCTGGCGGATGGGTAATACCTGGAGTAGCTGTTTACGATACTATGCAATTTGTGCGACCAGATGTCCATACAATATGCATGGGATTAGCCGCATCAATGGGATCTTTTATCTTGGTTGGAGGAGAAATTACCAAACGTCTAGCATTCCCTCACGCTTGGCGCCAATGAGGTTTTTTTTTATTTGAGAGAAAAAAGAAGACTATGCCTTCGCCATATGAATATTAAGTAATAATAGCATGGCACTTCGAATTCGATATGCAAAATTTTTGTCTTGTTTTTTTTTTCAAAAGATTCGATTATGTATCGAGAGAGTAGTATGAGATAAAAGGTATTTCCGATTTCTCTTATCTATCGGAAGTCCAGTTCAGCGTCACAAACTTTTTTGTTTTCACATCGAAGGGCTCTTACTTAACAATATTTATGTTATAAAAAAAGAGGGCGAAAAAAACAAGATTTTTCCTTATTTGATTGGATCAAAAAGAAACTTTGGGATTGCTGAATCAAAGACAAAAAAAAGAATCAATTTAAAAATAGAAAGCAACGGAGCCATCATAGTATTTTTTAACTCCTCTGAAAGGAAGGGTGGCAATTTGATCATTTATCCATCTGGGTCTGATAGATTCTATTTTTCTCTTTCTTCAATGGAAGGTAAGGGTCAATTTTATTGTAGAGCCGTATGCAATGCACAAAAGATAATGCCCGTACGGTTGTTCAATTCTATCTTTTTTTTTCCTATTATTCTTTATCTTTCTTTCTTTTCTCTTCGTTTCATCACGCGAGATAGAGAACTGTTATATCATCAGGGTAATGATCCATCAACCTGCTAGTTCTTTTTATGAGGCACAAACGGGAGAATTTATCCTGGAAGCGGAAGAACTGCTGAAACTACGCGAAACCCTCACAAAGGTTTATGTACAAAGAACGGGCAAACCCTTATGGGTTGTATCTGAAGACCTGGAAAGAGATGTTTTTATGTCAGCAACAGAAGCCCAAGCTTATGGAATTGTTGATCTTGTAGCAGTTGAATGAAAATAAGATGGATTTTCTAAAAATCCGTGATTTGAGATTTTATCTACGAGTTTAATATTCTATTAAATAGAAATAATTC